AATAATTCTATCGTTTTTTTATCTTCAATTCAATATAGACAGATATCTATCACTATATATATGAACCTTTCTTTTCATTTTCCGATGAAAGTTGGAATACTCAAAGGATCGATTCTTTTTTTGTCTGAGTTTCTAAATTAAAGCATAGGAGTGTCTTATTCTGATCTGAATTGCATCTTTCTCTATTTTTTTTATATACTCTATACTATACACCCTATTTAATTTACTGCAATATAGATTTGAAATCGATTTGGATTCTATATTTTTGATGATTTATGACTAGTTAATAGCTAAGATATTATTGATGGAATTATTATGTATGTAAAGTTTATTTTATGTTAGCCCGCTTAGCTCAGAGGTTAGAGCATCGCATTTGTAATGCGATGGTCATCGGTTCGACTCCGATAGCCGGCTTTTCTCTATTTTTTCTTTGCTATGTTTTTTTATATGTTGGTATTTTTTGTATTGTATACTATATATAGTATAGTATTCTATATTTTTTATTATTCTATATATTTTTTTTCTATTCTTTTTTTCATGTTCGATTTTTTATACTAATAATTATTATATGACTTTCTTATTCTGACTATTACTTTTTGTTATTCAATAATTTTTAGAAATAGAATTTCTAAATTAGTAGAAATTGTAAATAAAAAATTTGAAGCCTTTTTTTAATATTTATTTAAATAAATATTAAAAAAGAAATATTAACTAAACTAAGAATAAATAGATACAAGAATTTATACATATACACTAATTCAATTAAGAATTATTAAGAATTAATTAATATACTAAATAATTAATTAATATACTAAATACAATATATAATTCAAATAATTATAAAAAATTGCATTTCAAAAAAAATAATAATGAATATTAATACAAAAAGCAGGAGTAACTTCGGATACGTACATCTTTCATCTCACTATTCCTTCTAGTGCCATTATTCGTTCTAGTACAATTAATAGAATACCTCCGGGGATTTCGCTTCATTTATCATTTAGTTCAGTTTTAATTTCTTAAAAAAAATGAGATATCAATAACAATAAATAAGGAGTCTTTATGTCACGTTACCGAGGGCCCCGTTTCAAAAAAATACGACGTCTGGGGGTTTTACCAGGACTAACTAATAAAAAGCCTAGAGATCTTAAAAACCCATCACGTTCCGTGAAAAGATCTCAATATCGTATTCGTCTAGAAGAAAAACAAAAATTACGTTTTCATTATGGTATTACAGAGCGACAATTACTTAAATACTTTCGTATCGCTAGAAAAGCCAAAGGGTCAACAGGTCAGGTTTTACTCCAATTACTTGAAATGCGTTTGGACAACATCCTTTTTCGGTTGGGTATGGCTCCGACTATTCCTGGAGCCCGCCAATTAGTTAATCATAGACATATTTTAGTTAATGGTCGTATAGTAGATATACCAAGTTATCGTTGCAAACCCAACGATATTGTTATGGCAAGGGATAAGCAAAAATCCAAAGCTCTCGTTCAAAATTATCTAGATTCATCTCACAGTGAGGAATTACCAAAACATTTGACTCTTCACCCATTCCCATATAAAGGAGTAGTCAATCAAATAATAGATAATAAGTGGGTCGGTTTGAAAATAAACGAATTGTTAGTCGTAGAATATTATTCCCGTCAGACTTAAGCCTGCCTTAAATAAAGAAGTTTAGAAAAGGTTTCGGAAAAATAAGTCTCCCTTCACCAAACAAAATTTATTTAAGATAAGGAGTTTGATCCGGATTTTTCCCATTCATGTAGCATAGATCGACAGAGATCTTTTTATTTCTTGTCGACCTTATTACATTACACAATTTTACATATTGCAGCAATTAAATTATAAATCGAATCGAAACTACTATACTATAATATATATATCTAGTCTAGAATATATAAAGATAGAAAGACGGATCTACCTCTTAGTTGATTTGTTACGGTCAACGATGTTGGTGAGTTGGGTGAAGGTACGGAAAGAGAGGGATTCGAACCCTCGGTAAACAAAAGTCTACATAGCAGTTCCAATGCTACGCCTTGAACCACTCGGCCACCTCTCCTACACAACAATTATGACCCAGGAACAGAATGAATAGCGAGTTTTTCATATTTTAGTTTTGGTTGGCTCGGTAAGGTACAACTAACCAATTCTAACTAAAAAAAATATTCAATTTTTGATACGGATCTTTACTTCAATTCAAAATTCAAGGCTCGGGGATTCAAATAAAAAAGTTTTTCTTGTGAAAGGCTATAGTAAAAAGAAGTAAAAAGATATATTGTTCATATTTGTTTTGCGAAGATGATGTTCCCACCCTTTTCTGATATTTATACGGGATTAAATCAATGAGTTGGGAGTTTTTTTTTTAGACTATGATTAATGAATACCTTTTGATCAAGATTCCCTTTAAACGACGATTCTATAAAAATTAGAAAATTCCTTTCTTTTAAATTATTGATTATTTCATAGATCGCTTACAAATTCATGACTCATCCTGGGTCTATTTTTTTGTATAGTGTCAACTCACTATGCACATAACATAAACAAAATAGATGGTTATTCTATTTACAGCATAGAATAATTATTCGATTCTTTTTCCCTCCCTCTTTGGATCAAAATGAAATCAAAGTCTTTCGCCCGAATCTATACGAAAAAATTCCTCGATTCTTCAGCTTCCACCAAATAGGACCATCGGGATACTACATTTTTGTTGGATGAATTCGAATCGTATTCAAATATTGATTCCTGCAAAACAAAAAGGAGCAATTTTAGTTTTTGAATATGAGTAGAGGGTTCGTATCTTTACTCTTTACATTTTTTTTAATATAAATATTGAATTTCTTTTTCTTTATGAATCCTTTTTATTTTATGCAATTTTGTATTGTACAATTCCTTTCTTTGTAGGACCATTCTCCCTCGGGGGGATGAAAAGAATTTTAGAATGGATTGGTACCTATGCCTAGATCACGGATAAACGGAAATTTTATTGATAAGACCTTTTCAGTTGTAGCCAATATTTTATTACGAATAATTCCAACAACTTCAGGCGAAAGGGAGGCATTTACCTATTACAGAGATGGTGTGATTTGATTCTTTTTTCCCCTTTTGTATGAGAAAGACAAAAAATTCGGGATAGAAAGAAAAACTATTATAATTTTGCTAGGTTATTAAAAAAATCTACGCTTGTTGAAGGTGAAGTTTAGAAATAGAACAATTCCTTCTGTCGTGTATCCCCGATTAATGCAGCCTCATATGCTTCCATTATCCATTTTAGTATTGAGCGAAAGGTTACACCTATCGGTTCTGTATTACGGGTCAATCCCACTCTACTAGTCCTAATAGGTAGCATAGGGGAAAAGCACTACACCTAGAAATCAACACGACGAAAGCTTTGTTAAAAATTACTTACCCCCCTTCCTTATCTGGATTGGGACTTAAAAGAATGGTTGGGACAACAAATATCCATCTCGTTTGTACCTTGGATACCCATATAACCATCAAAGACTGTTGAAGTGACTAATTCCTGGAAATTAGGGGGCGTTGAGGACAAAAAAATTGTTGGAGTTACCATTTCTATCTAATACCAAAACGTTTGATGTTAAAAAAAGCTCCCGTGCAAGGAAGGTTGGCTAGAAATTTCGTGCAAAAAAACTAGCCCCGCTCAATTCATAATGAGAATAATCGATACGTGGAATCAAAAACGATTGAAATATTCTCATTATGCATAGAAAGGAGGAGCCGTATGAGATGAAAATCTCACGTACGGTTCTGGAACGGAGATTCTTTTAATCGAATGACGACCGTAACGGATGTCAGCTCAATCCGAAGGAAATTATGCAGAAGCTTTACAGAATTATTATGAAGCTATGCGACTAGAAATTGATCCCTACGATCGAAGTTATATACTCTATAACATAGGCCTTATTCACACAAGTAATGGGGATCATACGAAAGCTTTAGAATATTATTTTAGGGCACTTGAACGAAACCCATTCTTACCACAAGCGTTTAATAACATGGCCGTGATCTGTCATTACGTGCGACTATCTCCACTATAGAAAGATAAACGGAAAGAAAGACCAAAAAAATCTTCTAGTAAAACGAAAAAGAAAAAAGGCTCTCTACATATGCATCGTCAAAAACAACGATTTTTATGAGCTGTAGCAAGGAACGAAACTTCGTATGAGTCGAAAATATGAAGAAAAAAAATAGGCCTAGATACTTTATTCTATGGATAAAAAATCGAATTGATAGAGAAGAAGCACCGTAAAGATCAATTAAGGAGGTTTGGGCCAATACATTAAGAACTGCTTACTTATGCCATACATAATAGAAGATAGATAAAAGTGAGGAATCTGCTTATGTAATAGAGGCGATCCACTAAGGTATTTAGCAGCGGTGTAGGATCAGATCCCAAAGATAGTAAGCTTTTCTTTCTTATTCTTATACAGGAAAGAAAGCCTTTTCAAGGATTCTATATAAATTTGGATATGAAACCGAGATAGTTACCTTGCAGAAAATGTTATCGAAAAGAGGAAATGTCCATCCTTTATTCGTCTGAAGGTGGGATAAAAGATAAAACAAAAATGAATTCGAAATTAAAATTCAAGTTTGAAACTCATGCGATTAACTTCTTTTGGTTAACCCTCCTAAACCGAAAAGCGAGATAGATCTATGCGAAATCGCATTCCGTTCGATAGGTAAAATGGATACCAAAAGAATTGACTGTTGAGCCGTATGAGTTAGGAAACTCTCAAGTACGGTTCTAAGGGAAGGATTCCTCTATTCCGACCGAGGAGAGCAGGCCATTCGACAGGGAGATTCTGAAATTGCGGAAGCTTGGTTCGATCAAGCCGCTGAGTATTGGAAACAAGCTATAGCGCTTACTCCTGGTAATTATATTGAAGCACATAATTGGTTGAAGATCACAAGGCGTTTCGAATAAAAAATTTCGAATTCTTTTTGATATTTTATTTGTTAGTTTGTTAGAATTAATT